ATACAACGATGACTTTTTTCTACAAACCATAAAGATATTGGAACATTATATTTTATATTTGGTGCTTGAGCTGGAATAGTAGGTACTTCATTAAGACTTTTAATTCGGTTAGAGTTAAGACAAACTGGAAGTTTATTAGGAAACGACCATATCTATAACGTAATTGTAACTGCACACGCATTTGTAATAATTTTCTTTATAGTTATACCTATCATAATTGGGGGATTTGGAAACTGACTAGTACCGTTAATATTAGGAGCCCCTGATATAGCGTTCCCTCGAATAAATAATATAAGATTTTGATTATTACCTCCATCTTTAACTTTACTATTAGTAAGAGGAATAGTAGAAAGAGGGGTTGGTACTGGATGAACCGTATACCCTCCCCTTTCATCAAATATTTCTCACTTAGGCTCAGCTGTTGATTTAAGAATTTTTTCACTTCATTTAGCTGGAGCCTCCTCTATCCTAGGGGCTATTAACTTTATTACAACAATCATTAATATAAAACCATTATATATAGAATTTGATTCATTACCTTTATTTGTATGATCTGTATTGATTACAGCTGTACTTTTATTATTATCACTACCTGTTCTAGCTGGGGCAATTACTATATTACTTACAGACCGAAATCTTAATACTTCATTTTTTGACCCGTTAGGGGGAGGAGACCCAATCTTATACCAGCATTTATTCTGATTTTTCGGACATCCAGAAGTTTACATTTTAATTCTCCCTGCTTTTGGTATTGTATCACATATTGTAACTCAAGAGTCAGGTAAAGGAGAAACTTTTGGTACATTAGGAATAATTTATGCAATGTTATCTATTGGATTACTCGGATTTATTGTTTGGGCCCACCATATATTTACAGTAGGAATAGATATTGACACACGAGCCTACTTTACTTCAGCAACAATAATTATTGCAGTACCTACAGGAATTAAAGTATTCAGATGATTAGCTACTTTACATGGAACTAAATTATCAAACTCACCTGCACTCTTATGAGTAATAGGTTTTATTTTCTTATTTACAGTTGGTGGCTTAACAGGAATTATACTCTCAAACTCTTCTATTGATATTGTGTTACACGACACTTATTACGTAGTGGCCCATTTTCATTATGTATTATCTATAGGTGCTGTATTTGGAATCTTTGCTGGGTTTGTACACTGATTCCCATTACTTACAGGTATTTATATAAATACTATATATCTTAAATTACATTTCTGAGTTATATTCTTAGGAGTAAACTTAACCTTCTTCCCTCAGCACTTCTTAGGATTAAGAGGAATACCCCGACGATACGCAGACTTCCCTGATACATATACCTGTTGAAATATTGTTTCTTCTACAGGATCATTTATTAGACTATGTAGAACAATTATGTTTATCCTAATTGTATGAGAAGCACTCCTAACAAAGAAAAAATCAGCAACAAGAATTGCACCCTCAACTTCAATCGAATGATTACACGCCAAACCTCCTATTTTACATACTTACCACTCAATCCCTACATTAGTAAAATAAATTATTTAATAATTAATGAATTATAATTCAAAATGACCCTATATTAAAATTGGCATACTGAAAAAGTTTAGAATTTAATAACGCAGCTTCCCCACAAATAGAAGAACTAATTCTATTTCATGACCACACAATAGTTATCTTAGTAGCTATTACAGTGTTTGTAATATATATAATGTCAATATTTACTGTAAATGTATTTACAGATAAATTTTTATTAGAAAACCATAAAATTGAAGTGATTTGAACTGTACTTCCAGCTGTTCTACTATTATTTATTGGATTCCCTTCATTACGGCTACTTTACATTTTAGATGAGACAAGACCTTCAATAATTACATTAAAAGTAATTGGACATCAATGGTACTGATCATATGAATATTCAGACACCTTAGATTTAGAATTTGACTCCTATATACTACCAAGGGACGAAGCTATAATGGACCAGTTTCGAGTATTAGATGTAGATAACCGAATTATTTTACCTATTAACACCCCAATCCGAGTTATTGTATCAGCTGCAGATGTATTACACTCCTGAACTGTACCCTCTTTAGGTGTAAAAGTTGACGCAGTACCAGGGCGGTTAAACCAAACAAGATTTCTATTAAAGAAGCCTGGCCTTTTTATAGGTCAATGTTCTGAAATTTGTGGAGCAAACCATAGATTTATACCTATTGTAGTTGAAAGAATTACTACTAATATATTCTTAAAATGAATCTTAAATAACTTATTAGATGGCTGAGAATAAGCAATAATTTTTTAAATTATATACAGAATTAATTCTTCTAATAAATACAAAAAGAACAACATCCATTCCATATTGTAGATGTAAGACCTTGACCTTTAATAGGTTCAATTAGAGCAATATTACTAACTACTGGCTTAGTCAAATGATTTAGAACCGGAAATATAACCCTGGCAATGATTGGGCTAGTTTCAATTATTGCAGTTATATATCAATGATGACGAGATGTAGTACGAGAAAGAACTTTCCAAGGACTTCACACTTTAATAGTAATTAAAGGGTTAAAATGAGGAGTAATTTTATTTATTACATCAGAAGTTTTATTTTTCTTCTCGTTTTTCTGAGCATTTTTCCATAGAACATTAAGACCTACAATTGAGGTAGGAGCTATATGACCTCCTTTAGGAATTGTGACTTTTAATCCTTTTAGAATCCCGTTGTTAAACACATTAATTCTATTAACTTCGGGCGCAACAGTAACATGAGCCCACCATACTATTCTTGAAAAAAATTATTCAAGTTCTATAACCGCTCTAACATTAACATGTGCACTAGGTTTATACTTCACTACATTACAAGCGATAGAATATTGAGAAGCACCATTTTCAATTGCAGACTCAATTTATGGTACAACCTTCTTCGTAGCTACAGGATTTCATGGATTACACGTAATTATTGGTACATTATTTTTAATTGTATCTTTATACCGATTAAAAAAGTTACATTTTTCAGATAAGCACCATCTAGGATTTGAAAGAGCAGCTTGATACTGACATTTTGTAGATGTAGTATGACTATTCTTATATATTTTTATCTATTGATGAGGGGGGTAGAAAGTCAATTTAAGCTTCTAACTTAATAAACAGGATTACCCTACTTTCTTTAGTTAAAACCAAAATAGAGGTAATTTTTTGTTAAAAAATGAAATGATAATAATCTGACTAAAATAATTGAAAATATTATAACGAATATAGTGTTAGTTGTTGTTTTATATCTACTAATAATCAAAGTGTCTATGAAAGCCCCTATTAAATTAGAAATGGCTACTCCCTTCGAATGTGGATTTAACTCAAAAAAAAGAAATCGTATCCCATTCTCACTTCATTTTTTTCTAATTGCATTAATTTTTTTAATTTTTGATGTCGAGCTAATACTAATTTTACCTTTTCCATTATTATGAAAATGAAACATAAATCCACTAGACTGATATATTACATTGTTTATATTTTTTACTATATTAATCTTAGGGCTATGATATGAATGACAACAAGGTGCTTTAAATTGAGACGTGTAATGAAATGCTCTAATATAAAAATGATTTGTAATCATTATTAAGATTAATTCTATAGAGTAATATTAACACTCATAACATTATCTAATGTAGTAATTATCATACTAAATTTACTGATGCTACAAATTAACTCCCCAATATTAATACTACCATTATTAATTATTACATTTATAATATTAGCAATAGTAACCTGAATCTATAATAGTTTCTGAAATTGGTTATCTTACACTATTTTTTTAATCTTTGTAGGAGGATTATTAATTTTGTTTGCTTATATTGTTAGACTTACCCCTAACACTAAATTACATAATAAAAATAAACATTCTTTTATATTAGTAACCTTAGTATTAATAGTACTAATGTTATTAAGCTTACTAGATATCCCTGCAATAAATCTACATTCATTAAATGAACAGACAAGCTACACGACACAAATAAACTCTAATATATTATATATTTTCTCTTTAGCAAGCTCTCATTACACAGCAATTATAATAGTATTTTTATTCTTTATTATAATTGCTGTAACAATCTTACTGAAAAGATCATATGGAGCTTTACGAATCAATTAATAATGCAACATCAAATTTTGAAAAAGGATCCCTTATTAAAAATTATTAACGGTACATTAATTGATTTACCTACTCCTTCATCAATCTCTATATTTTGAAACTTTGGTTCTTTACTAGGACTTTGTTTAATTATCCAATTAGTGACTGGAATTTTTTTAAGAATATACTATATCCCCTCTTATGATATAGCATTCTCTAGGGTTGTTTACATTATACAAGATGTAAATTATGGTTGATTAATCCGAATTATTCATATAAACACAGCTTCCTTCTTCTTTATAATAATATATACCCATATTGCACGAGGGTTATACTACGGTTCATATAATTTACTTCATACATGAATAATTGGAGTAACCTTACTATTCTTAACTATGGCTACAGCTTTTTTAGGGTATGTCCTACCGTGAGGACAAATATCTTTTTGAGGGGCTACAGTAATTACTAATCTACTAAGAGCAATTCCTTATGTAGGTACAGATATTGTTCAATGAATTTGGGGAGGATTTTCTATTAATAAAATTACACTAACACGATTCTTTTCCTTACACTTTATTTTACCATTCATTATTGCCACGATAAGAGGAATTCATTTACTATTTTTACACCAAACAGGTTCAAGAAACCCACTGGGATTACCTATAAATATTGATAAAATTCCTTTCCATCCTTACTTCAGTGTAAAAGATACACTAGGTTTTATTATAATGATTGCTGCTTTGACATATATTTCTTTTAGAGATCCTTATTTACTAGGAGACCCAGATAATTTTATTCTGGCAAATCAACTGGTCACTCCTCCTCACATTCAACCAGAATGATACTTCTTATTTGCTTACGCTATTCTGCGAAGAATTACTAATAAATTAGGCGGTGTATTAGCCTTAGTTTTATCTATTGCTATTCTTTACATTGTACCTTTTATATTTAATAACTCGTTAAAATCGTTAGCAATTCAGCCTATTAACCAGATATGAATCTTTATACTTCTGTTTAACGCAATTCTATTAAGATGAATTGGTGCCCGACCAGTTGAAGACCCTTACGTGTTAGTAGGACAAATCCTAACAATCACATACTTTATAATTTTTATTTTAAACTCAATAACTCTAACATTATGAAGAAAATTATTAAATAAAAACTAACTTATAAATATAATTAAGAACTTTTAATTCTATATAAAATTTTATACTCTTAGCTAAACATCTTTAGAATCACAACCTAATATTTTAAATTAAACTATAAAAGTAATATAGATTCATCTTTAGATAAATCTACTTTGTTACGACTTATTTCAAAACTTATGAAATTGACGGGCAATATGTACATAAACTTTGTTTATTCAAAAATAATAATCTAATTATAACTTACTTTTAAATCCGTATTCAGTAATTATCCAATCTTACTTCTTCAATATTAATAACAGCAACTTACTTTAGACTTAAGTATAAGCTGCACCTTAATCTAATAATATACTTTAATATTATATATTTTAATTTAAAAAAAGTAAAATGACGGTATACAAACTAAATAAACTTAAGTTAGATTAAACGAGGTGTATCTATTAAATGCAAGTTTCTCTAAATATAATTTACCGCCATATCTTGTAATTTGTAACTAGTTAAATTATATTTATAATAGAAAGGTGTCTAATCTTTGTTTTTAAAATAAATTTTATTAAATTAATTACGTAATAAATTTTAGCTATTTCACCATCAAAAATTAACCTAATATTTACCGTTAATTTATAATCTAGATATAATTTACATTAATAATACCAGAAAAAAGTAAAGGAGCAAACCAAGATGATGATTATCATCTAGCCTGGCACCCTTATAAATTTTAATAAATATAAAGGAGCAAACCAAGATGATGATTATCATCTAGCCTGGCACCCTTATAAATTTTAATAAATATAAAGGAGCAAACCAAGATGATGATTATCATCTTGCTTGGCAACCTTAATAAATAATAATTAATAAATATAAACGTAAACATTTTACGAATTATAGCTACTCTAATCCAAATCCCTTAGTACCCCGATACTAATTAATTGAGATTTAGCTATGTTTGTGGAACAAAATAAATATCTACAATGATACACTGAAAAGTTAATCTAAACCTAATAAGGTTAGATCATGGATTCCCTTAAATTTATCTTTCCCAATAGACTTCATATATTTTAATATAAACACAAAAAAAGGGTTAATTTATCTCGCCTGGCACCCTTATAAAAATATATTAATAAATATAAACGTAAACATTTTACAAATTATAGTTACAATAATCCTGTACTAGTACCCCGATACTAATTAAAGGTTATTTAACTGAATTTGAGAGACACACCACGTGGCTGCAACAATACACTGTAACACCACCATATCATTTACCTTACACAAACCCTAAAAAAGTTTTTTCTTTTATTAACAAATTATATTGAATTTTTATTAAATTAAATGAGTAAAATATATTACACTTATTTTATATTCCACTTATTTAATATTTATTTCCGTCTATAGTATATAACTATATATATATATATATATATATATATATATATATATCTTATATTTAATCAAATATTTCATATTTGATTAATTATAAGATATATATAATATATATACATACATATTATATTTAATCAAATATTTCATATTTGATTAATTATAATATGTATGTATATATATATATATATATATATATATATATATATTATAAACTAATTAATTATATATATATATATATATATATCTTATAATTAATCAAATATATGTATATATTTGATTAATTATAAGATATATATAATATATATACATATATATTATATTTAATCAAATATTTCATATTTGATTAATTATAATATATATGTATATATATATATATATATATATATAGTATTATAATTAATTTAATAATATATTTATTTTTTTTATGTATATTAATTTGTATAAATAATTAATATGTATCTTATAATTAATCAAATATATGTATATATTTGATTAATTATAAGTTACATTATATGTATAATATATAATTTCTTATTTTAATTATTCATTTGATTTAATAATCTCTTTCTCTTCTTTAACCCCTGCCCACTCGCTTTTGTGGGCTAGGCAGGGGCAAAGTATAAGAAGAGAAAGAGATTGATTAAATTAAATCAAATGAATAATTAAAATGTAGTATATATATATATGTATCATATAATTAATTAAATATATGTATATATTTAATTAATTATATGTGTTTTTTTTTTTTTTTTTTTTTTTATACAAAAAAAAAGACTTTAACTATAATTAACCCATTTACCCCATGGAATGGGAAATGGGTTAATTATATAGACACATAAAAATAATTATTTAATTATTTCTTTATAAAGCAATCAAGACATTTACCCCATGGAATGGGAAATGGTTTGATTGATTTATAAAGATAAGATTTATTTGTTTTGTAACTAATTGACTCATTTACCCCATGGAATGGGAAATGGGTCAATTAGGTATGAAATAAATAAATCATGGGTAATAAAATTTTAAAGATGCTCTTAATTAAAATATTTATGATTAATCAAATATGTATATTTGATTAATCATAAAATTATAGATTAAATTCATCTGTAAAGAACTGTAATTAAAAGTTACAAATGTTATAAATTAAAATATATAATTTTTTAATTAAATTTTTTTAATTAAATGTAAATATATTTATTTTACTTTATTTGTTAATAATAATTAATCAAATATAACAATATTTGATTAATTATTATTACATAATATGTGTTAAATATCTTAATATGTATAATAGTGAAAAATAAATTAATATGTACCTTATAATTAATCAAATATATGTATATATTTGATTAATTATAAGTACATATACATATATTACTTACTTTAAACTATTTTACTATTTTAATTATTTTACTCTCTCCTTTATCCCCTGCCCACTCGCTTTTGTGGGCTAGGCAGGGGTAAAGTATAAGGAGAGAGGAAAATAATGTTTATTAAAATAGTAAAATAGTTTAAAGTAAGTAATATATTTATATAGTATGTAATTTTTATTTAATATTAAGAAATAATATTATATCTAATAGTAAAATTTAATAAATATGTACCTTATAATTAATCAAATATATGTATATATTTGATTAATTATAAGTACATAATATATACATCATTACAAATTAATCTAAATTTCAAATTAATACTATACATAACAATGTTCAATTTCGATTTGATCTATTTTACCCCTCAGATAGATGAGGTGAAAAATTTAAAGATAAACTATTAAATTAATATGTGACAATAGGGGTAAATAGAGAACCTTCATTTTTAGAAAAAGTGGTAAGGGTACTACCTTACTAACTTTTTGATTTTTAAGATTTTTGAAAATTACAAGGTCTATCTTTAGATAGTTTATTGTAAAATACGATGTAATTAGTATAATATTTTATAAAACATATTATTTTTTAAAATATTAAAATATAAGTAAACTATACAATAAACTATCTATTGAAATAGTAAAAAGGGAAAAAGTTTTTTTTGGTTTTGAATTTCGATTTGATCTATTTTACCCCTCAGATAGATGAGGTGAAAAATTTAAAGATAAACTATTAAATTAATATGTGACAATAGGGGTAAATAGAGAACCTTCATTTTTAGAAAAAGTGGTAAGGGTACTACCTTACTAACTTTTTGATTTTTAAGATTTTTGAAAATTACAAGGTCTATCTTTAGATAGTTTATTGTAAAATACGATGTAATTAGTATAATATTTTATAAAACATATTATTTTTTAAAATATTAAAATATAAGTAAACTATACAATAAACTATCTATTGAAATAGTAAAAAGGGAAAAAGTTTTTTTTGGTTTTGAATTTCGATTTGATCTATTTTACCCCTCAGATAGATGAGGTGAAAAATTTAAAGATAAACTATTAAATTAATATGTGCTACTATATTTTCATTTAATGATGAACTTTAAAACTTTCTTTTTACTTAAAAAAAAAATTTCCTTGGTGTATTAGCACTATAATTTTTGAAATTATCGGATTTGTAGGAGCCTAAGGAAATATCCGTAAATTTCTTTCAAAGAAACTATAAATTAGGCTGTATAAAGGGAAGTTTTGTTGAAACCTAATAAATAAACTTTTATAATTTTTTTTATAAACCCTACAAGAATATTATTTAGTATAGGAATTTTGTTTAGCTCCTTACTTGTTGCTAGAATAAATTCATGGTTTACTAGTTGAATTGGTCTTGAAATAAATTTTTTATTCTTTATTATAATTATAACTTTAGACAAAGAATTTTATAGGATAGAAAGTTTAATTAAATATTTTTTAATCCAAACTTTATCTAGTCAGTTTTTTTTACTAAACGTAATGGTTATATCTTCTTATAAATTAACTTCCATAAAACTTATAACATTAATTTTACTATTAAAGCTTGGAATACCTCCACTTCATTGATGATTTCCTTCTGTAGCTCAAAATTTGTCGTGAGATGTAAATATTGTATTCATAACATTACAAAAAATTGCTCCTTTATTTATTCTGCAAATTGTAGCCTCACTTAGAAACTTAGTAGTACTACTTCATACAATTTTAATTTTAGGTATAGTAGTTAGAGTATTCATAGGGCTCAATCAATTTCAATTGCGTAAATTGATGGCCTACTCCTCCATAAACCATTTAAGATGAATATTATTTAGGATATTATCTTCTAGAACTATATGGATACAATATTTTTTTATTTATTGTGTAATAAGAATTATAAGGATATTGAATTTTAAGATAAACCAATTATTTACTATAAATGATTTTATAAAAGTTCCTCCCGCTAATAGATTAATACTAATTATTATATTACTAAACTTAAGAGGGATACCTCCTTTAGCAGGATTTTATCCTAAACTTATGATTTTAAATTCTTTAATTTATAACCAAATAATGATTACAGCTATAATTATTATTATTCTATCTCTTTTCTCTTTTTTCTTTTATTTCCGAATTATATGAAGAATAATAGTAAAAAGACATTTTTTAATCCCTAATTACAAAATAAAACCTTTTATCATACTTATATCTATAATATCCTTAGCTTCTACATTTCTAGTGTTTATCTTATATAGATTCTAAGTTAAGAAAACTAATACCCTTCGAAGGTAAAATTGAATTATTCGAATCTAGAAAAAGGAAAATCCATAAAAGAGTTTTCAACCCTTCACCTAAATCGGACATTTTTCTTATATTATATATTTTCTCTCAATCCTTTCGTACTAAAAAGAATAAAAATTTAAAGATAGAATCCAACCTGGCTCACACCGGTTTAAACTCAAATCATGTAAAATTCTAAGTCGAACAGACTTTTTCTGAAATATTCTACACCTTCAGAACTTTTTAATTCAACATCGAGGTAGTAACCAATTTTATTGATAAGATCTCTCCAAAATTATTACTCTGTTATCCCTAAAGTATTTATTTCTCCTGGTTAATTAAATAACGCTCTTTCTACCATATAGAATGTAAATACAAAATTAATTTAATAAATTAGTTGCCCCATCTAATCTTACTTTAGTTTTATAACTTTATATTATATGTAAGTAAAAATTTATAGGGTCTTATCGTCCCTTAAAAGAAATTCTGCTTTTTTACAGAAACATAAATTTTTAATAAATATATAAGAAAATTTTACCTTTGTGACTCCTTTCATTCCAGTCCCCAATTAAGAGACAATCTATTATGCTACCTTTGCACAATTATTATACTGCGGCCCTTTATATTACAGTGGGCAGAAGTTACTATCAATTTTAATAGCAATGTTTTTACTAAACAGACAAAGTAAATATTAGTTGAGTTACTTATATAAATTTTATTTACCAAAGCTCTTCATTTGAAGTAGTAAAGTTATACTTATAATATCATTATTATAATATTTTTAGTTATTATTTTTATAAATAAAAGTTTCTTGAAATATAAATATTATACTGAAGTTATTAAACTATGTTAAATAACACACCATTAATGTTATTTTATAAAAGAAGAATAAACAAAGAATTAAATATAATGCTAATCCATTATATTCTATCTAATTTATTAAATAAATTTAATTTATAAACCGGATATAAAAATTTTCGTAAGCATATCACTACTTTCTTTCATAAACCTTAATTCCATAAAGTGTTGAATAAAAAAATGAAAAATTATTTCAGGAGGTATAAAAATTAATATATTTTAATAGCACCAGATACAAAAGGTATTTTTTAATAATTTAAAGTATATCTTCTAAGATTAGAAATAAAAAAAATAATTATAAATATAAATTTGTAAATTATACTTAAGATGCTTATAGAAAGAATAATTTATAGTAAGTAAATTTTATTCATCTTATTAAACTAATGTTAAATTAGAAAATAAATTTAGATTAAGTTTTGTAATAGAGTAGTTGAAAAACAATATTTGTTTTGCAAACAAAAGGTTGCTAATTGCCTTTATTAAACTGTTTTTATGGTGTATATAACATTTTATGTTTTCAACATAAAGAAAGAAAATTCTTAAAAACTAATATAAGTTTAATCTATAGACAAGCTCTCTTCTAAATAAGCGAATAAGTTTGATACCAATACTTAAGCCAATAACCCCTTCACAGACAGCCATTACGATAAAAAAGAAAGAAAATAAAACACTAGACATAAACCCTCTCTGAAAAATAAATAAAACCAACCTATTAATTATAAAAAGTTCAATCCTTAAAAGTATAGTTAAGAAATGTTTTTGAGCTTTAATATATAAATAAACTCCAACTAAACAACCCAACCTTCTCACAAAATATATCCTATCATAAAGCATTATTATAATTAATCAAGAGTTAGTTTATGAAAAACAAAGAATTGTCATTTCTTAGAAGAGCAATACTCACTTTTGTAATAACTTTATTAGTATAAAAAGTACAACTAACTTCCAATTAGTAAGTAAATTATAAAGTAAATGCCTCAAATAAACCCAAGAATATGACTTAATATTTATTTAGTTTCTTTTATAGTTTTTTTAATAATAATAATTTATACTTTCTACTTTTCTTCTATTACTACTTCAGTCAATACTACAAAAATTAATAAACCACAACTACCTTCATGAGTATGATAACAAACTTATTTTCTGTGTTTGATCCTTCAACTAGAACAAATTTATCATTAAATTGATTATCTATAATTACATGTTTTTTAGTAATACCTATAATATACTGAGTTAATTTAACTCCTATAAACGTTATAATTAAAACATTACTGACAGCTATTACAAAAGAATTTGCAATATTACTTAATTTCAAAACAAAAAATTTTTTATGATTTGGAGTTTCACTACTAATTATTATTATAGTCAATAACTCTTTAGGACTCATTCCTTATATTTTTACCAGAACTAGACATATATCTATTACATTATCATATGCCTTACCTTTATGACTGTCATTTATACTTATTGGGTGAATTACAAATTTTAACCATATAATAGCTCACTTAATTCCTCAAAGAACTCCTATGTTCTTGTCTGTATTCATAGTTCTTATTGAAATAACAAGAAACATTATCCGCCCTATGACCCTAGCCATTCGACTAGCTACAAATATAGTAGCTGGACATCTATTATTAACCTTATCCGGAAATATAGGGCAAGTACTTTCTTATACAAAAATAAGAGGAGTAATTTTAGTCCAAACTCTATTAATAGGATTAGAAATCGGTGTAGCTTTTATTCAAGCATACGTATACGCAACTCTACTAACATTATACGTTAAAGAAGTATTGTAAGAGATAAACTCAATCTGCAAAATTGAAAAATAATATACTCTTTAATTCAAAATCTGGAAAGTAGGTAACTACTACTTTAGTCTCCAAAACTAATATTTTTATAAACTAAAACCAGAAAACTAATGTTTATAAATATATTTTATTCCCAACTTCCTTTAATTACTTCATTAGTGTATTCAATCTGTAGTATACTATTTGTAGCTTTTTTTACATTAACAGAACGAAAGATATTAGGTATTATTCAACTTCGCTTAGGGCCTGAGAAAAGAAGAATTTTAGGCTTATTTCAATCTTTTGCGGATATAGTAAAATTATTTACCAAAGAGGCGTATACTTTTCAGTTTATAAATAAATTAATTTTTACATTAAGCCCTATTATTTTCTTTTTCTTTGCTTTACTATTATGACTAGTTATCCCTATAGATGTTATACATCATAATTTAAATTCATCTATATTTTTATTTATATCAATTTTGGCTGTATCATCTTACCCTACTCTCATAGCAGGATGATCTTCAAACTCAAAATACCCTTTATTGGGGGCTTTCCGTTCAATAGCCCAATCAATTTCATATGAAATTAGATTATTTATTGTAATTCTATCTATCTTAATTTGTCAAAGAGACTTCTCCCTTGAAAAATTACAAATACTGCAGATAGAAGTGTGGCTACTATTTCCATTACTTCCTTTAGCATTAATTTGGTTTGTCTCTATTTTAGCAGAAACAAATCGGACTCCTTTTGATTTCACTGAAGGTGAATCAGAGTTAGTTTCTGGATTTAATACTGAATATGCAGGCAATCTTTTTGCTTTGTTTTTCTTAGGAGAATATTTATTTATTCTACTTATTTCAATAATTACTGTATTTATATTTATAAATGGTGTAAGAATGACTAGATTAACATACGGCTTAAAGCTAATTGTAGTTACATATATATTCATTTTAATTCGAGCGACATTACCGCGATACCGTTATGATATACTTATAAATATTGCATGAACTACAATATTGCCAGTTGCACTCGCAATTATGGCTTTGATTTTGGCTCTTACGTCATGAAATTTAACATACATAATATAATTAATGTTTTTAATATCTCAAATTGTAGTTTCAAGAATTTTTTATAAATATATTAACAAAAATTACATAACTACTTTTAACCTAAGAATTCTGATTAGAATGTTATACTTAAAAAGAAATAATTTTATCTGAAACTCATACACCTTGTTTATGTTTGACTCAATTTCAATAAGATTGATTATATTAACTTATTGAATAGTAATTTTATCTTTGATAGCCAGAAACTTAACATATAAAATAAATAAAAATTTTTTTATGTTTGTTTTTATTCTATTAAATGCATTAACATTAACATTTATAACCTATAATCTACTTACATTTTATATTTTATTTGAGTTAACATTAATCCCTATTCTTATACTAGTAATGGGATTTGGTTACCAACCTGAACGGATTAATGCCGGGGTATATATAATAATATATACAATATTTGGGTCAATACCATTATTTATCTTTATCTTACTTATAAATGAAAAGTCAAGATTACTGTTTATACCTATGGTGTCTTTAGCTACACTATCTAGAAAAATAACTTCATTTTGATTTATTTTAGCCACTTTGGGGTTTTTTATAAAGTTACCAATATACTTTATCCATTTGTGATTACCTAAAGCACACGTAGAAGCACCCTTGTTAGGCTCAATAATTTTAGCAAGAATTCTATTAAAGTTAGGAGGGTACGGTATAATTTTAACCTCAGAGATATTTTTGTATTCAGCACAAGCACTAAAAATTTGGTCTCCTCTAGCGATATTAGGTGGAACTTTAATTAGATTATTATGTTTTACACAAATTGATATAAAGTCTTTAATTGCTTACTCTTCAGTAGCACACATAAGGTTAGTTCTTGGTAGAACTATAACATGTACAAAATGAGGGCTAGGCAGATCTTTAATTATTATGTTAGGGCATGGATTATGTTCATCTGGATTATTCCTATTAGCTAACCTAATATATGAGCGATCAAACACACGTAGATTACTTATAAATAAAGGTATAATTTCATACATACCTTCAATTACTATATGATGATTTCTATTATGTATTGGTAATATAGCAGCTCCACCTACAATTAATTTATTAGGTGAAATTTTATCTTTTATTAGGTTAATAAATATAGAAGCATTATTTTCAGTACCTTTAGGAGTTATATCATTTTTTGGAGCTGTATTTAGACTTTATTTATTCTATTTAACCCAGCATGGTAAGGGGTTTATAATATCTCAAGCAAAATCACCAAATAAAGTACAAGAAATATTAAATTTATTTTTACATTGAATACCGTTAAATGTTTTACTATTTATAAGCTATTCAATTATACCATAAATATAGTATAGTATTATGTAATACACTAGGTTTAAACTCTAGAAAAGACAACGTCTACTATAAATTAATTTTATTTTGGTTTCAAATTTAAGCTTTATTTCTATTATAATTATAAAAATTTATACAAATATAAATAAAAAATTTTTTTATTGTACAATCCAAAAAGGAAATTTGTGGTTAATTAAGTGCCAGCAGTCGCGGTTACACTTATACATAATAACATTATCAGAAAATTATTTAACTCTAAAAAATTTTTTTTTGAAATTAAAAGAAGGGAGTAACCATAACTGGTGTATGAAACCATTAGCTTAAATTTAGCTTACCTCTTAAATTAAAATAGCATAATGAGTGTAATAAGTTTAGACCTTATAGGTGGATATTCCTTTTAATATTAAGAGCTTATAATAATTGTTGATACCCATTATTAAGTGTAAACCACCTCTTAACCTTAAAGGTTAAGTTAATAAAACTATTATCCTTCAAAGATAAATTTACTATATAAGTACCTTTAAATCTTAATATTCAAGCCTTTGTTAAATAATAAAATATGTTATGGCTTATTATTTTTAATAACATTATCTTCGACTATATTTATGTATCTATACTTCATAAATAAAACTATTCTAGTGGAGTGAGTAATTATTAACATAAAATCTATTACATTTGAGATAACTATTATTATTGACCAAATATCTTTACTATTTATATTTGTAATTTCACTAATTTCAGCGAGAATTTTTATCTATTCTTCAGAATATATAATAAATGACTTAAATAAACCACGATTTTTAATACTTAAAGCAATGTTTATTATATCAATAATATTAATACTATTTAGACCTAACCTAATTAGGTTATTATTGGGGTGAGATGGGCTTGGTCTAGTATCCTACGCTTTAGTTATTTTTTACCAAAATGAAGCTTCTGTGGCAGCAGGAACAATTACAGCACTCTCAAATCGAGTTGGAGATGTAGCAATCTTATTAGGGATCGGAATAATATTTAGTTATGACTCTTTTAGATTTTACTTAAAATCTATAGAAGTTAAATTTGATTTAATATTAACAGGGCTATGTATACTAGCTGCATTTACAAAAAGAGCACAAATTCCTTTTTCTGCATGATTACCAGCAGCAATAGCAGCTCCTACTCCAGTAAGAGCTCTAGTTCATTCATCTACTTTAGTTACTGCTGGGGTGTATTTAATAATTCGGTTTAGAAGCTCTCTTAAACCTTTTATATTTATTTTACTAGTGGTAGGAACCTATACAATAGTAATATCGGGTCTTGCTGCAAACTTAGAGTATGATTTAAAGAAAATTATTGCACTCTCTACTTTAAGCCAGCTAGGATTAATAATATTCACGTTGGGGATAGGGTTAGTAACTTTAAGCTTTTTTCATCTATTAACCCATGCGTTATTTAAGGCTTTACTATTTATAACTGCAGGATCATTAATTCACGCAGGAAAAAATTACCAAGATATTCGTAACCTTAGAGGATTAGTGTATTATATACCTTTAACAACAACATTTATAGCTGTAGCTAATTTAGCATTATGTGGGTTTCCTTTTTTAGCAGGATTTTACTCTAAAGATTTAATTATTGAATTATCCTTAGTAAACCCAGCAGGAATAACTATTGTATTTATACTAATATTCGCTACTGGTTTGACAGTTAGTTACACCTTCCGCATATTAAGTTTACTATTAGACCCCTCCTCATCATTTAACTCCCTACTACCTTCCCCTGAGACATATAGTTATATAACTTTTTCAATAACGTTATTAGGAATAATGAGAATTATTAGAGGAAACCTATTTATATGATTTATTATCCCTACGCCTACAATAATTTGTTTACCTACACTTTTTAAGATGTCTACATTGGTAGTTTGTTTTATAGGAGTATGAAGGGGATTATATTTATCAAAATTGATCTTAAATATAAATTTAAACAAGAATTTAATTAACTTTTTGGGAAGAATATGATTCTTAACAAAGGCTTCAACATTACCTATCTCAAGAATATTTATAACTATAAGAATAATATATTCAAAAATTGATAAGAGATGGATAGAATTTAGATCTGCACAAAAAATTAAAATTATAGTTAAAAGGTCAACACAATTTATAGAAAATATTAACAAAACTTCTATGAAAATAATCATGTTTAAACTTTTAATCTGATTAACTTTATTAACTTTAATTTTAACTTAAATAGTAAGAGGAATAATCCATAAATAGATTTACAATCTAACACCTTTCTCAGCCATCTTACTAGAATGTTT